TTGGTCGTGTATTAGCAGACGATATATATATTGGTTTGCGATGTCTTGCCACTCGAAATCAAGATATTGGGATTGGACTTATAAATCGATTCATAACCTTTCGAGCACAACCAATATATATTAGAACCCCCTTTACTTGCAGGAGTACATCTTGGATCTGCCAATTATGTTATGGTCGGAGTCCTACTCATGGTGACCTGGTCGAATTGGGAGAAGCTGTAGGTATTATTGCAGGTCAATCAATTGGGGAACCAGGGACTCAACTAACATTAAGAACTTTTCATACCGGTGGAGTATTCACAGGTGGTACTGCCGAGTATGTACGAGCTCCTTCTAATGGAAAAATAAAATTGAATGAGAATTTGGTTCATCCCACACGTACCCGTCATGGGCATCCCGCTTTTCTATGTTCTATGGACTTGTATGTAACTATTGAGAGTCGGGATATTCTACATAATGTAAATATTCCACTAAAGAGTTTGATTTTAGTTCAAAATAATCAATATGTAGAATCAGAACAAGTAATTGCTGAAATTCGTGCTGGAACGTCCACTTTTTATTTTAAAGAGAAGGTACGAAAACATATTTATTCTGAATCAGAGGGAGAAATGCATTGGAGTACTGATGTACACCATGCACCTGAATATACATATGGTAATGTTCATCTATTATTAAAAACAAGTCATTTATGGATATTAGCAGGAGGTTCGTGCAGATCTAGTATAGTGTCTTTTTCGCTCCACAAGGATCAAGATCAAATGAATCCTCATGCTTTTTCTGTCGAAGAAAGATATATCTCTGATCTATCAATGACTAACGGTCGAGTAAGATATAAATTGTTAGATACTTCTGATAAAAAAGATAAGAAAATTCTTGACTATTCAACAAGACCTGATCAAACCATATCTAATGGTCATTGGAATATTATATATCCTTCTATTATCCAAGGGAATTCTTATTTCTTGGCGAAAAAGCGAAGAAATAGATTCATCATCCCATTACAATATGATCAAAAACGAGAGAATGAACTAATACCCTGTTTTGGTATTTCAATCGAAATACCAAAACAGGGTATTTTACGTAGAAATAGTATTCTTGCTTTTTTTGATGATCCACGATACAGAAGAAATAATTCGGGAATTACTAAATATGGGACCGTAGAGGTCAATTCAATTATCAAAAAAGAGGATTTGATTGAGTATAGAGGATCAAAAGAATTTATTCCGAAATACCAAATGAAAGTAGATCGTTTTTTTTTTATTCTCGAGGAAGTGCATATTTTACCTGAATCTTCATTGATAATGGTCCAGAACAATAGTATCATTGGAGTAGATACACAACTCGCTTTAAATACAAGAAGTCGAGCAGGCGGATTAGTCCGCCTGGAGAGAAAAAAAAAAAATATTGAACTAAAAATATTTTCCGGAGATATTTATTTTCCTGGAGAGGCAGATAAGATATCTAGGCACAGCGGCATTTTTATACCACCGAAAACAAAAAAAAAAAATTCTAAGGAATCAAAAAAATTGAAAAATTGGATCTATGTCCAACGGATCACACCCACGAAGAAAAAGTATTTTGTTTCGGTTCGACCCGTAGTCACATATGAAATAACTGATGGCATAAATTTAGCAACACTTTTTCCTCAAGATCTCTTGCGGGAAAAGGATAATGTCCAACTTAGAGTTGTCAATTATATCCTTTATGGAAATGGCAAGTCAATTCGAGGAATTTTTCACACAAGTATTCAATTAGTTCGCACTTGTTTAATATTGAATTGGGATCCAGAACAAAATGGTTCTCCGAAAGAGATTCGTGCTTCCTTTATTGAGGTAAAGGGAAATGATCTGATTCGAAATTTCATGAGAATTGAGTTAGTAAAGTCCAGCATTTCGTATATCGGAAAAAGATATGATAGGGCAAGTTCAGGATTGATTTCCGATAATGGATTAGATCGTACAAATATAAATCCTTTTTACTGCAAGGTTAGTATTCAATTACTTACACAACATCAAGGTACTATTGGTACATTGTTGAATCGAAATAAGGAATGCCAATTTTTGATAATTTTGTCATCATCCAATTGTTCTCGAATTGGTCCATTCAATGGTTCGAAATATAACATGATAAAAGAATTGGATCCCATAATCCCAATTAAAGATTTGTTGTGTCCTTTGGGGACTATTGTTCCTAAAATGGTAAATTTATATTCATTTTACCATTTAATAACTTATAATCAGATTTTGTTAAAGAAATATTTGCTACTTGGTAATTTTCAACAGACTTTCCAAGTACTTAAATACTGTTTAATAGATGAAAATAGGAGGTTTTATAATCCCGATCCATGCAGTAACATCATTTTGAATCCATTCCATTTGAATTGGCATTTTATCCATCACGATTATTGGGAAGAGACATCTACAATAATTAGCCTTGGACAATTTTTTTGTGAAAATATATGTCTATTCAAATACAAACCGTACATAAAAAAATCTGGGCAAATTATAATTGTTGATGTTGACGCTTTAATTATAAGATCCGCTAAGTCCTATTTAGCCACTCCAGGAGCAACTATTCATGGCCATTATGGTAAAATATTTTACGAAGGAGATACATTAGTTACATTTATATATGAAAAATCAAGATCTGGTGACATAACACAAGGTCTTCCAAAAGTGGAACAAATCTTAGAAGTACGTTCGATTGATTCAATATCAATGAACCTTGAAAGGAGAGTTGAAGGTTGGAACAAAGGTATACCAAAAATTTTTGGAATCCCCTGGGGATTCTTGATTCAAGCCGAGCTAACCATAGCTCAAAGTCGTATCTCTTTGGTTAATAAAATCCAAAGGGTTTATCGATCTCAGGGGGTACAGATCCATAATAGACATATAGAGATTATTGTACGTCAAGTAACATCAAAAGTGTTGGTTTCAGAAGATGGAATGTCTAATGTTTTTTCACCTGGGGAATTAATTGGATTGTTGCGAGCGGAACGAGTGGGGCGCGCTTTGGACGAAGCGATCTCTTATCGCGCAATCCTATTGGGAATAACAAGGACATCTTTGAATACTCAAAGTTTCATATCCGAAGCAAGTTTTCAAGAAACCGCTCGAGTTTTAGCAAAAGCTGCTCTACGAGGTCGTATTGATTGGTTGAAAGGCCTGAAAGAGAATGTTGTTCTAGGTGGAATTATACCTGTTGGTACAGGATTCAAAAAATTAGTGCACCATTCAAGTAAGGAAAAAAACTTTTATTTGGAAATCAAAAGAAAGAATCTATTTGACTTGGAAATAAAAGATCTTTTGTTACACCATAGAGAATTATTTTGTTCTTATGTACCAAACAATTTCCATGAGACATTAGAACAATCATTTACGCGATTTCATGATTCCTAAGAGCGGATTCTTTTACTTTAACTATCTTTAACTATCTTTTAATTATCTGTTTTTAATTATCTGGTCTGGCTTTTCTTTTAACTTAACTATCTTGTTCTTGTTCGAATATTGATAAAAAAATAAGTAATTAAAAGACATTAATGGTTTGTACTGTGTATTAAAGGTCAATTCCCGACAGAAGGTTCCATCGGAACAATTACTTATTTCAAAGTACCTCGTCTCTTTGTTAAAGTAAAAAAAAAAAAGGAAGTGTGGGAAAAATGACAAGAAGATATTGGAACATTAATTTAGAAGAGATGATGGAGGCCGGAGTTCATTTTGGTCATGGTACTAAGAAATGGAATCCTAGAATGGCCCCTTACATCTCTGCAAAGCGTAAAGGTATTCATATTACAAATCTCACTGGAACTGCTCGTTTTTTATCAGAAGCCTCTGATTTAGTTTTTGATGCGGCAAGTAGGGGAAGAACCTTCTTAATTGTTGGTACCAAAAATAAAGCAGCAGATTCAGTAGCATCGGCTGCAATAAGAGCCCGGTGTCATTATGTTAATAAAAAATGGCTTGGTGGTATGTTAACGAATTGGTCTACTACGGAAACGAGACTTCAAAAGATCAGGGATTTAAGAGCAGAACAAAAGATGAGTAAACTCAACCGTCTTCCCAAAAGAGATGCGGCAATATTGAAGAGAAAATTATTTACCTTGCAAACATGTCTCGGCGGTATCAAATATATGACGAGGTTGCCTGATATTGTGATCATCGTTGATCAGCAAGAAGAATATATGGCTCTTCGAGAGTGTGTAATTTTGGGTATTCCGACGATTTGTTTAATCGATACAAATTGTGACCCGGATCTCGCAGATATTTCGATTCCATCCAACGATGATGCTATAGCTTCAATACGATTGGTTCTTAACAAATTAGTATCCGCAATTTGTGAGGGCCGCTCTAGCTATATAAGAAATCCTTGATTATGATTAAGTTAATTTTGGGGGGATTTTTTGGATTCGGTTACTATTCTTGAATAAATTGAATAAAAAAAAGCAAAAAGGGTAAGTGCGAGTATATTGATAATATGTTATTATATTACGTGATTTCTTGGTATCCTATGTAAATTCTTGATATTTTAAATATACAATTATATACAATTAATGAATACAATTTTTGATTCATATTGGTGAGTTGAAAAAGAGATAGAGATGGTTGAATCAAAATAATTTCTTTTTTGAAGTTAAATTTCTGCTAGAGGACAATATGAATGTTATACCATGTTCCATTAAAACACTCAAAGGGTTATACGATATATCGGGTGTAGAGGTAGGCCAACATTTATATTGGCAAATAGGAGGTTTACAAATCCATGCCCAAGTACTTATCACTTCTTGGGTAGTAATTGCTATCTTATTAGGTTCAGTCATTATAGCTGTTCGGAATCCACAAACCATTCCGACCAACGGTCAGAATTTCTTTGAATATATCCTTGAATTTATTCGAGACTTAAGCAAAACCCAGATTGGAGAAGAATATGGCCCTTGGGTTCCCTTTATTGGAACTATGTTCCTCTTTATTTTTGTTTCTAACTGGTCAGGTGCTCTTTTACCTTGGAAAATTATACAGTTACCTCATGGAGAATTAGCTGCACCCACGAATGATATAAATACTACTGTTGCTTTAGCTTTACTCACGTCCGTCGCATATTTTTATGCGGGTCTTAGCAAAAAAGGATTGGGTTATTTTGGGAAATACATTCAACCAACCCCCATCCTTTTACCAATTAACATCCTAGAAGATTTCACAAAACCTTTATCTCTTAGTTTTCGACTTTTCGGAAATATATTAGCTGATGAATTAGTAGTTGTTGTTCTTGTTTCTTTAGTCCCTTCAGTAGTTCCTATACCTGTCATGTTTCTTGGATTATTTACAAGTGGTATTCAAGCTCTTATTTTTGCAACCTTAGCCGCGGCTTATATAGGTGAATCCATGGAAGGTCATCATTAACTAGCTTTTCGAATAGTCTTTTTTTTTTATTCTATCATTAAGCAATCCCACATGATTCATGATAATCCAATTGGATGAGTAAGATAATAGTGTATGATTCCATCATCTAGAATTGTAGGAGAAAAGATAGACAATATTCCAACATAATTCTAAAAAAAAGAAGGGCTGGGGAGGTTATAGTTAGAGTATAATATATGTAATAATGTCTATAGGCTCTAAACCCCCGTCTATTTTTCTAGGAATTATTCTATTCCAGAATCAATTAAAAAAAATTAGGATGGTTTACATTATGGAAGAAAAGAATGGATATGTGATATTAGAATCACATTAAATATTCTTTAGTTATATGAGATAAGTCTATCCATAATATCGCTATATTACATAACTATATAATATTTATTTTTTTTTTAGTATTGTTTATTTTATTCATTTATTTATTATAGTATTGTAAGGCTAGAATTTCTATTTTTCCTAATTACAACCAATCCTATAATCATAATCTGGATCCTCATTATTCATATTTGTTATGTTATATATGAACAATATACAACATATAATAAATATATATATTTATTATCCGGTGTAATTCAAATTGAAATTAGATTCAATTCATTATATATTTCATTATATATTTCTTATTATATATTTCTTATTTATATATTATATATTTATTTATTTATATATTATTTATTATTCTTAATTCCTTAATTCTTATATTTTTATATTAAAAATTTTTGTTATTATTTTATTTATTCTTATTTGATAATATGTATAATATACAATACAAATTACAAATAATATAATTTATTATAATTATAAATAAATAATTAATAAATAAATTTTTAATTTAAGTTAAGATATTAATTATTAATATCTATTGGTACTTTTTTATTACATAATATGTATTACATATTAACTTTTTTATTACTATTACATATTAATATATATATTTTATTATATTAATTTTTATTTATATTGGATTAATTTGGTATTAAATTAATTTGATAATTTGATTGATATTGATTGCAGCTCACACTGCATTTAGATAGATTTCAATATCAGTCCTTCTCTTCTAGCAATTTTTTTTTTAAATGAAAAAATAAATAAACTTAACAATAGTGTAGTGTAGTAAAGAACGAAGAATTAAATGAAAGAATGGTTCGAAACAAAGAAATACAATAGTTACAACTGTATGCATATGGATTTACAAAAACTCTATGATAGTTAAAAACTAAAAACGAGATAGTTCTGACGATTCCGTTTTTTAATTTAGTAATTAATATTATTATTTCAACTTGGAGTTTTTAGTTACTTTGACCGCTGGATCTTAATTAAAAAAGTCATAATTGATTGGTTGATTGTATCATTAACCATTTCTTCTTTTTTGTTTTGTGTGAGGAACTTACCATGAATCCACTGATTTCTGCCGCTTCCGTTATTGCTGCTGGATTGGCCGTGGGGCTTGCTTCTATTGGACCTGGAGTTGGTCAAGGTACTGCTGCAGGCCAAGCTGTAGAAGGTATTGCGAGACAACCGGAAGCAGAGGGTAAAATACGAGGTACTTTATTGCTTAGTCTAGCTTTTATGGAAGCTTTAACAATTTACGGACTGGTTGTGGCATTAGCACTTTTATTTGCGAATCCTTTTGTTTAATCCTCAAAATATAAAAAAGTACCTTAGAGACTTTTTTCTTATTAACTATTAACTTACTATTAACTTGGAATTTTCCTTTGCTTCTTAGAATTATATTAACACGTTACTAAAAAATTACTTATTTATTAAGACAATACCTAGGAAGGGTTGATTTGAAGATGAGGAATTACCGCATTCACTTGCTTTCTTCCTTTCTGTCTTTAGCTTAGTACAATAGAAAACTTTTTTATTTTCATTGTTTGGAAGTGTTTCAACAAATGAAATATTTTTCAATTGATATCAGATCTAAAACCTAAGTCTAAAGTCTAAGTAAAGTATCTTATTAGAAAATTTTTTAAAATGTAAAAAAATTTAAACAAAACAAATGAAATTACTAGATTTCTTTTATTCTCATTAAATAAATAAAGTGGAAAAAAAAAAAGAAATCGATCAAAAAAAAGGGGCGATCGGA